ACATACAAAGAGACCCGCCAACATAAAACATAGTTAGTGAACGTATGAGAGATGTTTATATTTAGTTTCTTTCCTCCCATCTTTCTTTATTTAATCCATTTTCTTTAGTTATTCACTAGAGCAATTATGATTTGGGAGTTAATCCGGGGCAAGTGTTCGGATCTATTATGACATAGCCTTGAGGCGCTCAACGGACACCTTCTTTTCTCTCTTAGAAAATATTTTCTGACCTTTGAAGTGAAACAAAAACAATCTTTCTGCGCAACCCAGTGTATTCATATCTCAATTAGAAGTTTCTCGATGGAACTATTTTAACTTTATGTCTTACGGAGAACGTATTACTATTACTCTATTTCAAATTCCAGTCATTAACATTACTAACTAAGAGAGATATTGGCATTTAGTCATTCCATTAAATAGTCATTCAAGGGTCTCTTTTATTTATTAGTTTTAATAGCAAAAAATTGATAGCAAAAAAATAGAATTCTCTACTGTATCCGCCTATTATTTATCCCTACAAAATACCAGACGAAATAGAACGATTTTATCTTAGACTTAGAAGGGATATAATGATATTTTTTGATTGGTTGTTTCTAGAGAATAGAGAAATGATCCCTTTTATTTGACTAATGGGAACAACAAAGAGTTAATTATTAATTATAAGAACATAGAAAAAAAATGAAAATAAAATAAACAAATAAACGGAGTGTTTTATTTTGATTCGAAACGCCTTGTGATCTTCAACCAATTCTGTGCTTCAATATAATTACCGGGGGTAAGGGATATAGCTTGTTTCCAATACTCGGCGGCTTGGTCGAACCAAGCCTCCGCAATTTCAGAATCTCCCCGTCGGATGGCCTGTTCTCCGCGGGCAGAATAGGCAGGTTAACTCCTTCCCTTAGAACCGTACTTGAGGGTTTCCCACCTCATACGGCTCCGCATTCAATTCTTTTGGTCTTCAATTTTATATCTAAGTGAATTAGATTTATCATAGATCTATCCCATTTCAAATTCTTTCTAGTTAACCCAAAGAAATTAATTAGATGAGTTTCAAACTTGAATTTTGATTAATTATTTAATATTAATAAAAAAGTATTATAATATATTTTTAATTAATAAGTCTTTTTTATTTTATAGTTTTTTCTTTTCTCCTACCTTCAGAGGACTAAAGCATCGGCATTTGTGCACTATCATTAGAATATTCTGAAAGGTAACTATCTCAGTTTCATATATCATATATTTTAATATTAAGTATCATGTATCTTCATATGTATATCTTATATTTTATTTATGATATATAAATTTATATAGAATCCTTGAAAAAGGCTTTCTTTCACACGAAAGAAAAGGCTTACTATCTTTGGGATCTGATACTACACCGCTGCTCAAAACTTTGGGGGATCAACTCTATTACAGAAGCGGATTCCTAACTATGATATAAGTAAGCAGTTATTATTGTATCGGCCCCAAACCTCGCTAATTGGTCTTTACGGTGCTTCCTCTATCAATTAGATCCTTTATCCATAGAAAAAAGTATCTAGGCATCTCTATTTCTTCACATTTCGACTTCTATGAAATTTCTTTGCTACAGCTTATAAAAATCGTTGTTTTGGACGATCCATATGTAGAAAGCCCGCTGTTTTTTTCTAGTATTTATTAGCGGATTTGCTCTTTCTTTTCTCTTTCTATAGTGGAGATAGTCGCACGTAATGACAGATCACAGCCATATTATTAAAAGCTTGTGGTAAGAAGGGGTTTCGTTCTAGTGCCCGAAAATAATATTCCAAAGCTTTCGTATGTTCTCCGTTACTTGTGTGGATAAGGCCTATATTATAAAGTATATAACTTCGATCATAGGGATCAATTTCTAGTCGCATAGCTTCATAATAATTCTGTAAAGCTTCCGCATAATTTCCTTCAGATTGAGCCGACATCCGTTACGGTCGCCATCGTCATTCTGTTCACAGAATCTCCGTTACAGAACCGTACGTGAGATTTTCACCTCATACGGCTCCTCCTTTTTTTTATGTGCATAATGATAAAAATACATAGAATAAAAAATGCAATATTATCATTATGAATTGAGCAGGGCTAGTGTTTTTACAAGAAATCTCTAGCCAACCTTCCTGTAAAAGATCTTTTCTTAACATCAAATATGTTGGTACTGGATAAAAAAGATGGTAACTTCAACAATTTCTTTGTCCTCAACGCCACTTCATTTTTTTTCTGGGAATTATTCACTTCAACAGTCTTCGATGGTTATACGGGTATGCAAAATACAAACGAGATGGGTCTTTGTTGTCCCAACCACTCTTCTTAGTCCCGATCCCAGGAGGGGAGGGGGATAATTTTATTAAACAAGGTTTTCCTATTGTTGATTCCAAGGCGTAGTGCTTCTTCCCTTATGCTGCCCACTTTGACTAGTGGAGTAGTGTTGACCTAATCCACAGGCATAGGTAAAACCCTTTGCTTAATACTAGAAATCAAAAAGTATCCGAGGCTGCATTAATCGGGGATACACGACAGAAGGAATTAATTGTTTTATTTACAAACTTCACCTTCAGCAAGCGTAGATCTTTTTTTTTTTCAAAAATCTTTTTATTTCTATACCGAATCAAATAATGTCCTAAGACTGAGAGCGGGAAATTCAAAATAGAAAGATCTAGAAATTCAATAATCAAATCGCACCATCTCTGTAATAGGTAAATGCCTCCTTTTCTCCGGAAGTTGTCGGAATTATTTGTAATAAGATATTGGCTACAATTGAAAAAGTCTTATCAATAAAATTTCCATTTATACGAGATCTAGGCATAGGTAATAATCCATTCTCTAATTTCTTTTAATTACCTCTCGTGAGAAAAGAATCCCACAAACGGAGGAATTGTACAGTACGAAATAACATAAAAACAGACTCATTAAAAAAAAGATCGTCTTTATTCAACCTTCTACAGGTTTTTTTTTTTTTTTTATTTTATGAGAATCAAAAGTTTTCTATTTTTATATTTATAATTGATTGTATGTACCTTCCATCTACCTTCCAAATAAAAAAAGAATATGAACGACTCACTAGTTATCCCGTTTCTGGTCCATAATCATTATGTGGGAGAGATGGCCGAGTGGTTCAAGGCGTAGCATTGGAACTGCTATGTAGACTTTTGTTTACCGAGGGTTCGAATCCCTCTCTTTCCGTACCTTTCTTTCCCTAATTCGCCAATCTTACTGACCACAATGGATCAAATAAGAATGCATATCGTTCTTCCAACTTTCTTCGCTATGGATTTTTTTTTTAAGAATTTCTGTGGTATCGAAAATGCTGGGAAGGGGTAGGCAAGGAATGAGAATACCCCTACCCGATCTATGTCTATGATACATGAATGAGAGAAACCGGACCAAACCCATTCTGTTTTCTTGGCCTTTTTACTTATATGAAGGGAGGCATAAATGTATGAGCACTTGTTAGTTAGGTTTAAGTCTGGCGAGAATAATATTCTACAACCAGCAATTCGTTTATTTTCAAACCAACCCATTTACTATCTATTATTTGATTGACTAATCCCTTATATTGGAATGGGTGAAGGGTCAAATGTTTTGGCAATTCCTCATGGGGGGATGACTCGAGATAATTTTGAATCAGAGCTCTAGACTTTTGTTTATCTCGCGCTGTAATAATATCTTGAGGTTTACAGCGATAACTTGGTATATCTACTATACGACCATTAACCAAAATATGTCTGTGGTTAACTAATTGGCGGGCTTGAGGGATGGTCGAAGCCATACCCAACCGAAAAAGTATGTTATCCAAACGCATTTCAAGTAATTGGAGTAAAACCTGACCGGTTGGCCCTTTAGCTTTTCCGGCGATACGAACGTATTTAAGCAATTGCCGTTCTGTAAGACCATAATGAAAACGTAATTTTTGTTTTTCTTCTAAACGAATACGATATTGAGATTTTTTACCAGAGCGCGGTTTATTTCTAAGATCGTTTTCGACTCTAGGCCTTTTACTAGTTAGTCCTGGTAAAGCTCCCAGACGTCGAATTCTTTTGAAACGCGGTCCTCTGTAACGTGACATAAAGACTCCTTTTTGTTTTAAATTTCATAAACCTAAATTAAAACTAAACTAAATAGAAAATATGATAAATGAAGTTAAATCCGCTGAATGAAGTATTGTACTACATAAAAAAATAAAAAAAGGGAGAGAATCGTCGATTGGAGTACGACGTAAAATTAAGAAGAAATATGGATTTTCTAAATTCTAATTGAATGTACCTGTCTTGGTCTTGACTTTTCCTTCAAAAAAAAAATATTAAATTAGGGAGGGATACTCCAAAATACTACGTAGATCATTCACTCTTGGAAAGGGGACTGGTTTTTAATTGATCAAAAATCGATTTTCAATTTTGTAAAAAAAGAAAAACAAATATAGAAAAGCCGGCTATCGGAATCGAACCGATGACTTTCGCATTACAAATGCAATGCTCTAACCTCTGAGCTAAGCGGGCTTGGCTTGCATATTGTAATGCTATCTCTCACGCATAAGGAGTCAATAAACGACCTAGTTCTATTTCTTAAATTATGAGTCTTAACTTATCCATTTTTTTTGTCTTAGGCTCGGAAAGTCTCTGACTTTACTTTACTATAGTTATGCAGTTTTATGAATTTTTCAGGGTTTTATTACAGATTCAACTACGTACCTGGGAGTCGACGATTCTAATAGTTTTTTTTGAATTTAAATCTTTAAACTAATATCAAAAAGGAGTAGCACATGATATTATGTTTTGTCTTAGTCCGTATGTTTTATTTTATAGGACAAGTATACATCGAGTTACTTTTTATTTTCAATGTGAGGCTGTTGGGCTATTATTCATTGCTAACAAAGCCATAGTACGCATTGCTAGCAGCAAAGCAAGGGCTTACTTTTCGTTCGAATTCCTTGCTATCTTAGTGCTTAAAATGGCACTAAAAGGGTCAATTAATCTTCTAGCTCTGTTCCTCCAAAT